TCTCGTTACCGAGGGCCTCGTTTCAAAAAAATACGCCGTCTGGGTGTTTTACCGGGACTAACTAGCCAATTAAAAATTCTCAGATGTACTAGTAAAAGAACCACACCTGGAAATGATCCTAGAAACCAATCACGCTCTGGTAAAAGATCTCAATATCGTATTCGTTTAGAAGAAAAACAAAAATTGCGTTTTCATTATGGTCTAACGGAAAGACAATTACTTAAATACGTTCATATCGCTGGAAAAGCCAAAGGGTCAACAGGTCAGGTTTTACTACAATTACTTGAAATGCGTTTGGATAACATCCTTTTTCGATTAGGTATGGCTTCGACCATTCCTGGAGCCCGGCAATTAGTTAACCATAGACATATTTTAGTTAATGGTCATATAGTAGATATACCAAGTTATCGATGCAAACCCCGAGATATTATTACTACAAGGGATGAACAAAAATCCAGAGCTCTGATTCAAAATTATCTTGATGCATCTCCCCGTGAAGAATTGCCAAAACATTTAACTCTTCACTCATCCCAATATAAAGGATCAGTCAATCAAATAATAGATAGTAAGTGGGTCGGTTTGGAAATAAATGAGTTGCTAGTCGTAGAATATTATTCCCGTCAAACTTGAGCCTAACTAAACTAAAACAACAAACAAAGGTTCGGCGAATTTTTCCCTCCCCGTTGTTTGGCGAAGTAAATCGCTAAAGTAAGGGAGTTTTATCTGTATTTCTATTCTTCATGGATCATAAATATGGGTCGAGGGGATATTTTCATGCCTGGGATCCTCGTTTTCCAATATTTTATGTACCTATGTACTGTACCACAGCAACTAGAATTAGCAACAATAGGAATATATATACAATCTATATTACAGAAAGTTCTAGTACCATCTATATGGATATGTAGATATCCATAATGAAATCATATGAAGGAGATCTTTTTTTATATCTAACCGATTCGATGAATTTTTTCTAAGGTAAGGGTTTCACATCATAATAAGAGTGCTGGTTGATAAGAATTACTTTGGAAACAAAAAAATAGATATAATCTATATAATAATTAATAATATAGAAATAGAATAAAGTATGCATTATTATGTTATGATTATGTTTATATTATGATTATGTTAAGTAAATTAAATGATTATTCATGATTCCATATTGAATCAATCCCATACCGGTTCCAAACAAATTTGAGGAATGTTATGGTAAAACTTCGTTTAAAACGATGTGGTAGAAAGCAACGTGCGACTTGAAGGAATGATCGGTTGTGGATTCTTACATCCACCATTTATATATATATATAAATTATGAGGTGCTCTTGGCTCGACATAGTTTGTTCGGTTCTAATTATTTACTTTAACCAACCCACAACCCAACTAAATGGGGTTGTTAGTTAAAGTAAATAATACACGATGGAGCTCGTGCGGAAAAGATTAATTCATTTCTCAGAGGTAAGGATCTAGGGTTAATGTCAATCAATAAGTTAGAATAACTTTGTAAGCATATCTTCGATATAGAAATTCAAAAGATTCAATTCGAATCCTTTTTGGATTTGAAATTTTTGTTGAAATTGGAAAAACTATTTCGATCATCAAAGTGTATCACACGGGAATCCAACGTTCATATGATTCTTCGATAGTCAATAAATAACAAAAGGTATGTTGCTGCCATTTTGAAACGATTAAGGATCACCGAAGTAATGTCTAAACCCAATGATTCAAAACGAAGATAAACGATCCTGGAACAAGAAAACACCAATTTAAATTGTCTAAACACTTTGAACAAAATAAGGAATCAAAAAAATAGATTCTAAACGAGACAAAAAAGTGGGTTAGAGATAGCTCAATAAATGAAATGTCAAGGACTCGGGATTTTCCTTTGAACTCTTTGAGAATTATCCAACTTGAGTTATAAGTACGAATGGTTTTTTCGTGTTTTTGACAAAAAAAACGAAAACAATCAATCATAGTTTCAGTTTAATTGAATTTATTATTTTATGGATCTATTTGCCACTCTATATACTATGACATTAGAATCATTCTTTCTCGAGCCGTACGAGGGGAAAGCCTCCTATACGTTTCTAAGGGGGGAATTGTTCATCTATATCTATCCCAATGAGCCATTTATCGAATCGTTGCAATTGATGTTCGATCCCGAAGAGAAGGAAGAGATCTTCGTAAAGTGGGTTTTTATGATCCAATAAAAAATCAAGCTTCTTCAAATGTTCCCGCCATTTTATATTTCCTTGAAAAAGGCGCTCAACCTACGGAAACTGTTCATGACATTTTAAAGAAGGCGGAGATATTTAAGGAACTTCACATTAATTACGCGAAATCAAATTAAATTCATACAAATACAAATAAATACAAACACAAACAATACATATCTAGTTTTGTGTAATTTTTTCTTCACTATTCCCCTCCCGTTTCCCCATCTTTTGTTGTATCCAAAAAATTTTGTATGGGATTATCCCCCAATCAGGTATTTTTTGTCGGGACTCCCCTCAAAAAAGGGCCGAGCTTTCTTATGGTATCTTTATGGATATTGAATAAACCCGAGATTTTGTTCTTTTTTTCGTTTCTACATCCACACTTTTTATTCTCTAGGTAGGTTATGTTATCTATGAAGTGCCAATCCAACACAAGTTCTTATTATTTGATTTATTTTATATTTATTATAATTTTTCATTTCTCAACGTTCATATTGACAATAGTGTATTGAACAAATATAATTGATCGTGGATAAATAGATCTATTTATCCACGCCCTATCAGTTTTATTTTTTACTTTACTTCATGTAAACGAGAGTTTCCTTAGATTCAATTGATACAACGCGAGAAAGTCTCTTCTGAATAAGCAAAAATGGAAAAAAAAGAATAGAATTAGAATAGTATTCTAAATAAAATAATAATAATACTAAAAAGAAAATAAAATATAAAATAAATATAGTACAATATAATATAATAAAATATAGAATTAGAATATTATATTAATAATTTTAATTATATATATATATAATTAAAGGGGTTCTTCATTATATATCTTATCTGGGATATATTTCATTTATCTTATCCGGTAATTTTGAAGATTTTCATTATATCTGTTATTGTTCATAATTTCCTATAAAAAAATGTTTTTTTTAGTCCAATCTCTCTTTTTTTATTCCGATCGTATCTACACACCATAATTCTATTTTTGGGTTGCTAACTCAACGGTAGAGTACTCGGCTTTTAAGTGCGGCTAAAATCTTTTACACATTTGGATGAAGCAACGGATTCGTCCATACCGTTGGTAGAGTTTGTAAGACCCCGACTGATCCTGAGAGAGAACGAATGGAAAAAACAGCATGTCGTATAAATGAATAACTCATATCATAAATGAATAACTTTAAGATAGAGTACTTAACCCTTACGGGATCATTACAAAATATTTGGTTTTTTGTTTCTTAGAGTTTTAATTCTTAGAGCGGTACAAAAAATCAATTATGGTTGGATCGAGTGAATAAATGGATAGAGCCAAAAAGCTCCAATTATAGGGAAACAAAAAGAGCAACGAGCTTCGGTTCTTAATTCGAATAATTACCAATTACCCGATCTAATTATACGTTAGAAATATATTAGTCCCTGGGGAGGGCAAAGGTTATGAAATCACTTTAATTTAATAAGTGGATTCTTCACTTTTTTTTTGAATCCTAACTATTCTATTAATTATATCCCTGTGCGGAGACAAATGTGTAAAAGAAACAGTATATTGAGAAACATAATTCTAAAGTCAAAAGAGCGATCGGGTTGCAAAAATAAAGGATTTCTAACTATCTTCGGTATCTTATAACGAACAAGAACCAATCGGATGGGAAAAGAGAGAATCCATGGATTAATCATTTACATTTACAAGGTATCTTTTCTTACTATATACCTTGATACCTTGTTTTGACTGTATCGTACCTATGTATTTATCATTTGATGACCCAAGAAATCCCCGGTTTTGGTTCAAATCGAATTTCAAATGGAAGAATTACAAGGATATTTAAAGACAGATAGATCGCGAGAACGCGACTTCCTATACCCACTTCTCTTTCAGGAATACATTTATGCACTTGCTCATGATCATGGGTTAAATAAATCGATTCTTTATGAGCCTATGGAAAATTTAGGTTATGACAATAAATATAGTTTACTAATTGTTAAACGTTTAATTACTCGAATGTATCAACAGAAGCATTTGATTGTTTTGACGAATGATTCTAATCCCATTTTTTTTTTCGGGCATAATAATAATAAAAATTTTGATTCTCGAATGATATCAGAGGGGGTTGCAGTCATTCTGGAACTTCCATTCTCACTGCGATTAGTATCTTCCCCAGAAAGTAAAGAAATAGACAAATCTATGACTTTACGATCAATTCATTCCATATTTCCTTTTTTAGAGGATAATTTATTACATTTAAATCATGTATTAGATATACTAATACCCTACCCTATCCATCTGGAACTATTGGTTCAAACCCTTCGCTCTTGGATACAAGATGCTCCCTTTTTGCACTTATTGAGATTCTTTCTCTACAAGTATCATAATTGGAATAGTCTTATTACTCAAAAAACGAAAATGAATCTCTTTTTTTCAAAAGAGAATCAAAGATTATTCCTGTTCCTATATAATTTTCATGTATATGAATCGGAATCCATATTTGTTTTTCTCCGCAAACAATCTTATCATTTACGATCAACGTCTTCTAGAGCGTTTCTTAATCGAACACATTTTTATAGAAAAATAGAACATTTTTTAGTGTTTTTTGGTAATAATTTTCATACTATCCTATGGTTGTTCAAGGATCCTTTCATCCATTATTTCAGATTTCAAGGAAAATCCATTTTGTCTTCAAAAGGAACCCCTCTTCTGATGAAGAAATGGAAATATTACCTTGTAAATTTATGGGAATGTCATTTTTACTTTTGGTCTCAACCGGATAGGATTCATATAAACCAATTATCCAATCA